AGCCCAAAAATTCAAAGGAATGGTTGGATAATTGGTTTATATAAATCGTTCTTGGATAAAACCATAGCGAAAAATGACATTGCCAAAAAGTGACAAGGTAAAATTTCCATTTATTCATGAAAAGAGATGTCCCTTTTGAAGCCAGAATGGATCTTCTTTGATACCTAATATAATGCATGAAAGGTTCCTTGACCAACCATAGGTTCGCCCGAAAATCCTTAATCTTAACAAAGACGTTCACAAGACGTTCTAGTTTTACATAGAAATAGATTCGTTCAATAAGAACTCCAGAAGATGTTGATCGTAAATGAAAAGATTGGTTACGTAGAAAGACGAAAATGGATTCGTATTCACATACATGAGAATTATATAAGAATAAGAATAATTTTTGATTTCTTTTTGAAAAAGAGGAGCTGGCTTTCTTTGGAATAATAAGACTATTCCAATTACAATATTCGTTGAGAAAGACTCGTAATAAATGCAAAGAAGAAGCATCTTTTACCCAATAGCGAAGGGTTTGAACCAAGATTTCCACATGGATGGGGTGAGGTATTATTATATCTAACACAAAATTTAAATGTGAAAAATTGTCCTCGAAAAAGGGAAATATTGAATGAATTGATCGTAAATTCTGAGATTTTCCTATCTTGTTCGTTTTACCTTCTAGACAAGATAGAAATTGGAAAGAAAATGGAATTTCAAAAATAAAAGCAAACCCCTCTGATATGATTTGAGAATACAAATTCTTGTTGCACGCCCCAAATTTATTTTGGTTAGAATCATTAGAAGAAATAAGAAAATGATTCTGTTGATACATTCGAGTAATTAACCGTTTCACAATCAGTAAACTTGATTTATTGTCATAACCCGGATTTTCCGACAAAATTGATCTACTTAAAGCACGATTATGAGCAAATGCATAAATATACTCCTGAAAGATAAGTGGATATAGGAAGTCGTGTTGTTGAGATCTCTCTAGCTGTAAATATCTTTGGATTTGCTCCACTTGAAATTCGATTTGAATCAAAGGTAGAAGATTTGAAGGGTTATCAAATGATACATAGTGCGATACAGTCAAAACAAGGTATGCTAGTAAGAATAGATACCTCGGAGACAGGTAAACTTATCAACGGATTCTCTACCTTATCTTTTTTCCATCCATTTTATTTAATTCGTCTATGTTATAGGATAACAAGATGGTTAGAAATCTTTTATTTTTTAAACCTAATCGCTCTTTTGATTTCGGAAAAAACTTTCTTTTTCTTTATCAATATACTGCTTCTTTTACACACACATCTTCAGTCCATAATAGAGAATGCCGATAGTTAGGATTCATTAAAATAAAAATAGAATACACTCATGGAGGGAAAAGTGCTTCCCGTATTAGGCACTAATTTATTTTTAACGTCTAATTAGATCGGGAAATTAAATTATTCAAATTAAGAACAGAAGCTGGTTGCTTTTTCTTTTTGATAATTAATTGAAGCCGCAGGGCTCCTATCCATTTATTCATTTGACCCAACTTTATTTTGTTACGTTCCAAGAATTCGAACAAGGTTTTGCACCAATCCGACAAGAATGAAATATCCTCAGAACTCTCCATTGATACGACATGCTATGTTCTCCATTTATTCCCTTTCAGGATCAGTCGTGGTCTTCCAAAGTTTACCAACGGTATGGACGAATTCGTCACTTCATCCAAATGTGTAAAAGATTCTAGCCGCACTTAAAAGCCGAGTACTCTACCGTTGAGTTAGCAACCCGAAGAAACTATAGATTAAACAAAACTTCAACAAAGGTTGTATCTATACAACCCGAACCAAATTCAATTTAATTGAATTTAAACAAAGAGAAAAGAGATTTTACAATCTAATCAAACCATTGACATTGAGTTAAAAAATCTAAAAAAAACAGAGTTTCGAATGGATTCATTTTTCTGTTTTGATTAGATGAAAATGCAATAAATTAAAAAGTTAGAAAATTGTCAAAATTGATAGAGCATCCCTTATGCTATTTATGCTATCTAGCTTTTTTTTCAATCACAAAAACCTCTTGTATAAAAGAAAGCATCATTTGAATAAGAGAAAGTCAAAAAACTACGGGACAGAAATAAATAGACCCGGTTCACTTATCACGATGAATTATATTTGTTCAATACAATATTGTCAATATAAATGTTGAGAAAAGAAGACAGTCAAAAACTGTTAAATTGAAATTCTTTGAATTTCAATTTAACAATGCAATAATATTCAAAATTGTCTGGATTGTCACTACATATCTAATCTACATAGATAGAAAAAGTAAAAAAGTGTAAATGGAAGACTAAAAAAAATAAGAATTCAAAAAAATATAGGATTTTTTAGTCCCTAATGTATTTCATCAATCTAAGTGGAATAAGCAAAGTTGATTCATTGTTGGTTAGTCGAGTTCCACACACAATTAAAGGGAAATGCCCTAATTTGATATTTATAAGTTTATAAGATAAAAAAATTAGGGTTTTGTCATTCTAGATAGACCACCTAGATCATCGAATTCGACGGAAACTATGAAAAATAAAGACGAATACAGCAGAAAAAAAGGCGGGGTCCACAAGTAGAGACAAATTAGACAAAGTTATATACAAGTCGCTACCCCGGTATTTCTTTAATTGAATTTCATTTGATTAGACGGAAGTTCCTTAAAAACTTCCGCTTTCTTTAAAAGATTCTGAACAGTTCCTGTGGGTTGAGCACCTTTTTCAAGGAAATATAGAATAAGAGGAACATTTAAATAAGTTTCATTCTTCAGTGGATCATAAAAACCCACTTTTCTAAGATCTTTTCCTTCTCTTCGGGATCGAACATCAATTGCAACGATTCGATAGACGGCGCATTGGGATAGATGTAGATGAACAATACCCCCCCTAGAACCGTATAGGAAGTTTTATCCTCATACGGCTCACGAAAAAATGATTTGATTCGAAGTTTTGTCTATATATACTAGATATATATAATATATACAATTCTAATAAATAAAATGACAAATGGGCCTAAAAAATCAATTAGACTATGATTTCAGTTTTTTTTTTTCTTCCTGAAAATGAAAAAATAAACCATTCGTACTCATAACTCAAGTTGGATAACTCTCAAATAGTTCAAAGGAAAAATCTTGAGTCAATTTCATTTTTTGAGTAGTCTTTACTCCCTTTTGTTTGTCTCGTTTAAACTATTTCCAATTCTATTTGGATTCTTTAGTCCGATCCAGTTATTGAGACGATCGACACAATTAGACAATTAAAAGGGTGTTTCCTTGTTGTTAGATCCTTTTTCCTTATTTTTAATCATTGGGTTTAGACATTACTTCGGCGCTTCTTAATCCTTTCAAAATAAAATGGCAGCAACATACCCCTTTTTGATTTCTTTCGATCAAAGAATCCTATGGACAGTCGATTCCCGCGTGATACGCTTTGAGTCGAAAAATGTTGATCAATTTCAACAAGTTTTGCTTTTGAATTGTAAACTTGCTCGAATCGGATCCTTTTGATTCCTATATATGTTCCATATATTTACGAAGTAGTTCCTCCAATTGATTGGCATTAACCCTAGATCCTTGCCCCCGAGAAATGAATGAATACTTTCTATTCAAGCTCCATTATGGACTATTTACAACCCAACAAAAAAACGAAGGGTTCAAGTGTAACAGAACAAACAATGTCGAGCCAGGAGCACCCTCATTCCTAGACAAATCGAAAATGGTGGATGTAAAAATCCACAACGGATCGTGTCCTTCAAGTCGCACGTTGCTTTCTACCACATCGTTTCAAACGAAGTTTTACCATAACATTCCTCTAATTTGGAACCGGTATGGATTGATTCAATTATGGAATCATGAATAGTCATTGTTTCAGCTGTCCATAGACATCGTAATCTATACTTTTCTTCTATATATGAATATATGATATGTAGAACGATTTTTCTGAAAAAGTCTTAGCAAGACAGCATTTTTAACATACTTTTAACATACATAAATAATATATAGATACGAGAAAGAAATAGAAATAGAGAAACGAATAGCTTTTTGAATCTCCATCTTCAATGGAACAATAAGCATCACCTTTGATCTTCCTATGAAGATCAGTCTTTCTTTTTGAATTGACTCATCACTGATTTAATTTCAAATTTCTATTTGAAATAGATCAAAGAAACGAATAAAGAAATCTATTTTTTTTCATGAGATGTATAAAGATGAGATGTATAAAAAAATGATGTAAGTGAAGATTTGAATCTTTCTGATTACGAAAAGAAAAATCGAAAAAAATAGGGAGGGGTTTTCGTATCTATCAGATAGACTGAAGAATTGTGACTGTTATAGATATTCTATAATATAGAATATCTATAATTTCAGTTTAAATAATTTAAGAATTACAAATATTTTTCACAAAAACCAAAAAATTTTCTTGTCATTGAAATAGAATGATATATACCATATAAGCTAAACATTTCCTCATTTTATATGATTATATTATATGATTGATATGCATTTGGTTTAACATGGGGTTGAGTAATATCGACTCTTGTCATAATCCTAAAGTGAATAAAAGGGATAGGATAAATCGCCCCTGCCTCAATTGTTAGATCGATTTCCAACTTTTCAGTAGAGTCAAACACGAAATACCTAAATCAAAAATCAAATGAGATTCAAAGAAAAAACATTGGCTCCATAACACATTTCTATATAATATGGAACTTGATCGTTTGTTAATGAAATTAGAAGAGACACAGATAATTAAATTATATAGGGATTAACTCCTATCCGCCCCCCTAGGGGAATAATGGAGCATAAAAAATGGATCTACGCTGGGACGGAAGGATTCGAACCTCCGAATAGCGGGACCAAAACCCGTTGCCTTACCACTTGGCCACGCCCCATTTCAATTTCGAATCGACACCAAGAAACAATAATATTGGTATTGCTTGTTTGTCAACTCCAGTCAAAATATCTAAAATATCTATAGAATAGAT